GGCCGAGCGGTAAGGCGGGGGACTGCAAATCCTTTTTCCCCAGTTCAAATCTGGGTGTCGCCTAATCAACCAAATACTCAAAATATGCTATTATGTTCTGCTGATTTCATTCTTTTGCTAATAGAACTGGTTCTATTATTCCCCAGCAGAAGAAAAGGTATTTTTTATACTTGTTTGATTCGAAGCAAGCATTAGGTATAGGTTGTTCGTAAAAAATGCTAAATCCCTGAAGTCTAGATGCAAGGAAAGATTCTAGTGATGGAAAGGTCGGAATTTCGATACGGACTCAGGAGAGTCTCTGAATGCTCAGGCATTGAATCAATATTCTATTGAATAGATAATTGGAATTTTTTATAAATCCAAATCTATTTCGTTGATTGATTCATCAATAGTGTTGGGTCAGAATATATTTTTGACTCTGCACCATTGATTCCACTATTATTAGTGAGTAATAATAGAATAATTCCTTCATATTCCTAGAAATAGGGGACATAATTCACATGGATATAGTAAGTCTCGCTTGGGCTGCTTTAATGGTAGTCTTTACATTTTCTCTTTCACTGGTAGTATGGGGAAGAAGTGGACTCTAGAGGTACTATTTTTAAATTGCGTTGAGCAAAAAAACTCTATCAATTGTTTTTATAGATTATTCTGAAAAGTTTTTTTTAACGATTTAAAATAAAAATAGATTTATTTTGAAAGTTCAAATGAGGAAGATCTAATTTTTATTTGTTTTACTGTTCAAAGAAGGAACCGTTCCGGTAAGTGTCTAGACACTTGTTCTGAGAAACAATAGAAATTTTCTAACAAAAAACTATGTATTTTGCCTTAGGAAAGTTTCATATTAGCGATTTACCACTTGTTTTTTTCTTTTTGAAATTGGATTCCCATAGAACTCCGGAACTTCTGTTAGTGACTCAATCAATTACCTCTTTTACCTCTTTAAAAATGCTAAACTAAAAAAAACGACTTGATTTTTTTAATCAACCTTCCTTCATTGATCTTACTTTTTCGATAGATATAGATATGGAGATTCCTATTAAAAAAAATACGAAAGACAAAGAAATAGTAAGAATTCGAACAAAGTTTTCTTTCAATTGGAACAAATAGATGTAGCAAAGAAATAGAATTAGATACATTCCCTATATGGAATTGATATCTACATATAGGAAGATATATCCTAGTGTAGTATTGTAGATTAAGTTTGTATTATTATTAGAGTACAACTTTACTACAGTATTTTATACACTGTAGAACTTTTTTTACACTACAAGAAAACTACGAGAAAGATATGGTAGAAAGAAATATATGAATCTTTCTTTCTACCATATACTATCGGATCGCATAGAATACTGACGGTTCTAGTCCGCGCATTTCATTTAAGAGGCGGAATTTGAATCCTTTTCGTCAGAAGTCAAGTTTCGGTCAAATTTATTAATCATTTTTACTTTGATTTTGGCTTACTGTTTTTACGTAAATGATAAGTAGAAAAGCAGTAGGCACGAGAACGAACAATGCAGTAGCAATAAATGCAAGAATATTTACTTCCATAATCTAATCGTTTTTTATTTTATTTCACAATAACTCGGGATTTAATCCCATAGAGATGATAAATCTTTTGCCTGTCAATTCAATGGATGAACTCCCTCTCGATGGTATTGAGTCGAATCAATATCATAAATAACAATATTTGAGCTATCAAATAAATCCATCGTCGAGAATTGAATAGTATACCATAAAAAGATCTTTTATCCACACCGAATCAAATGAAAACTGGGATTCTTGATCCAATCAGGAGTTATTTTATTCACTGTTCCATTTTTTCTTTTCGAGAAACTATCCTACGCCTTTCGTGTATCATTATCCGATGAGATGATACTTCTCGAACGACCCTTCCACTTCCATTAGCCACAAACAAAAATAAACAATAGAGGTGAAACGGAAAAAGAAAGAAGTTCAGTTCTAAACTCTTTTTTTCTAATGATCTAATTTTCTTTGAAGACAAAGAGGTGTGATAAAAATGAATCCAAGTCAGAAGTATCTAATATTTTACTATTATAGTAGCGTTTTTGATGTCGATGAGACTCCGAAAATATAATAAATAGGGACGAAACTTTATGCATTTCTTCATTAAATTAATTCCTTCTCGAAGAAAGGTGTGATTGTGGGACGATCTTTATCTTTCTTTTATCCTCTTTCCTCATATTATTATATTAGGATATATAAAAAGTTCAGTGTGCAATTTGAATGAAATCGATTTTTCAAATTTAAATTAGTAAATTTACTAATTGAGATTACCCAAAATCATAAGCAGAAAAAGAGAGAATTTAATTTGGAAACGTAGCTCATGGGGGGAATTCTATTCCCTTTATTTTGAATTCGGGTAATTATAATAAATGAATTCCATTTGTGTATGTGCTACCAAGAACCCTGCGATATTCTCTGTACATATTCCATTATGAACAATCAAAAAAAAAACCGATATGTCTTGGAATCCTAA